GTTATCGTAGCTTAAAATAAAGCGTTACACTGAAGATGTTAAGATAGGCTCTAGTACAGCCTCGAAAACACAAAGGCTTGGTCCTGACTTTCCTATCAGCTTTAACCAAATTTACACATGCGAGTATCCGCACCCCTGTGAGAATGCCCTGCAGCCCCCCGTCCGGGGGCAAGGAGCAGGTATCAGGCACATAACTATATAGCCCACAACACCTTGCTTAGCCACACCCTCAAGGGAACCCAGCAGTGATAAACATTAAGCCATGAGTGCAAACTTGACTTAGTTATGGTTAAAAGGGCCGGTAAAACTCGTGCCAGCTACCGCGGTTATACGAGAGACCCAAGTTGATAGGCTCCGGCGTAAAGCGTGGTTAAGGAATAATTAATACTAAAGCCGAACGCTTACTAAGCTGTTATACGCTTTACGAAAGTAAGAAGCACATCCACGAAGGTAGCTTTATTTTACCTGAACCCACGAAAGCCAAGATACAAACTGGGATTAGATACCCCACTATGCTTCGCCCTAAACATTGATAGCTTTATACAACCACTATCCGCCTGGAAACTACGAGCAACAGCTTAAAACCCAAAGGACTTGGCGGTGCTTTAGACCCACCTAGAGGAGCCTGTTCTATAACCGATAACCCCCGTTTAACCTCACCCTTCCTAGTCATCCCCGCCTATATACCGCCGTCGCCAGCTTACCCCATGAGGGTCCCCTAGTAAGCACAATTGGTAGATCCCAAAACGTCAGGTCGAGGTGTAGCGTATGGAAGGGGAAGAAATGGGCTACATTCCCTACTACAGCGAATCACGGATAATAAAACTGAAACGTATATCTAGAAGGAGGATTTAGCAGTAAGCAGGAAGCAGAGTGTCCCGCTGAAACCGGCCCTGAAGCGCGCACACACCGCCCGTCACTCTCTCCAAGCACATCATTTATAATTTAACTTAAAACCTTTACACCAGCAAAGGGGAGGCAAGTCGTAACATGGTAAGTGTACCGGAAGGTGCGCTTGGCAAAACAAAGCATAGTTCAAAGAAGAACACCTCCTTTACACGGAGGAGATACTCGTTCAACCCGAGTTGCCTTGATACTGACTCGCTAGCCTTAACCTAATTAAAAACAACAAAACACAATAACTAAACCCAAAGACACGAACACCCCTACGAACAAACCATTTTTCCCCCTTAGTATGGGCGACAGAAAAGGGACATAGAGCAATAGAGAAAGTACCGCAAGGGAATGCTGAAAAACTAAATGAAACAAACAAGTGAAGCCCAAAGAAGCAGAGATATTACCTCGTACCTTTTGCATCATGATTTAGCCAGTGCAACCCAAGCAAAGAGCACTTTAGTTTGACAACCCGAAACTTTGTGAGCTACTCCAAGGCAACCTAATTAATAGGGCCAACCCGTCTCTGTAGCAAAAGAGTGGGAAGACCTTCGAGTAGAGGTGATAAACCTACCGAACTTAGTAATAGCTGGTTGCCCATCAACTGGATAGAAGTTCAGCCTCTCGGCTTCTTCCTTCCTATAATTTTTTTATACACAGATTTTACAAGAAACCGAGAGAGTTAGTCGAAGGGGGTACAGCCCCTTAGAAACAAGATACAACTTTTTTAGGAGGATAAAGATCATAACTAAATAAGGCAAAACATCAGGGTGGGCCTGAAAGCAGCCATCCCATCAAAAAGCGTTAAAGCTCAGACACTTTATTTTTTAAGCCTCAAGTCCCGACCATCACCTCTTACTCCCCTTATCCTACTGGGCCATCCCATGCAAACATGGGAGCGATTCTGCTAAAATCAGTATACAAGAGAGCCTAACGGCTCTCTCCCTGCATACGTGTAAATCGGAAGCGGACAACCCACCGAACCTTAACGGCCCCAAAAAAAGAGGGAATTGAACCACAAACAAAACAACTAGAAAAATACCCAAAACAAACAACCGTTACCCCTACACAGGTATGCTCGTAGGGAAAGACTAAAAGAAAGAGAAGGAACTCGGCAAACACTCAGCCTCGCCTGTTTACCAAAAACATCGCCTCTTGCTAAACCGAAAGTATAAGAGGTCCCGCCTGCCCTGTGACTATATGTTCAACGGCCGCGGTATTTTGACCGTGCGAAGGTAGCGCAATCACTTGTCTTTTAAATGGGGACCTGTATGAATGGCATAACGAGGGCTTGACTGTCTCCTCTTTCAAGTCAGTGAAATTGATCTCCCCGTGCAGAAGCGGGGATAAAAACATAAGACGAGAAGACCCTATGGAGCTTCAGACACTAAAGCAGTTCAACATTAATACCCCGAACATAGGACACGAATATATTGAACCCTGCCCTAATGTCTTAGGTTGGGGCGACCGCGGAGAAACAAAAAACCCCCGCAAGGACCGAATGCACTGCATTTATAACCAAGAACGACAGCTCTAATTAACAGATACTTCTGACCAATAAGATCCGGCAACGCCGATTAATGAACCAAGTTACCCTAGGGATAACAGCGCAATCTCCTCTTAGAGCCCATATCAACGAGGAGGTTTACGACCTCGATGTTGGATCAGGACATCCTAATGGTGCAGCCGCTATTAAGGGTTCGTTTGTTCAACGATTAAAGTCCTACGTGATCTGAGTTCAGACCGGAGCAATCCAGGTCGGTTTCTATCTATGTTATGATCTTTTCCAGTACGAAAGGACCGAAAAGAGGGGGCCCCTATCCAAAACATGCCTCACCTCCACCTGATGAAAGCAACTCAATTAGATAAGGGGGCATTATTACTTGTCTGAGAAAACGGCAAGTTGGGGTGGCAGAATCCGGCCACATTGCAAAAGGTCTAAGCCCTTTGAACAGAGGTTCAAATCCTCTCCCCAACTATGATCTCAACGCTTTTCACTCACATTATTAACCCCCTAGCCTACATCGTTCCCGTACTCCTAGCCGTTGCTTTCCTCACACTAGTCGAACGAAAAGTTCTAGGATATATACAGTTCCGAAAAGGTCCAAACATCGTTGGGCCCTACGGCCTCCTGCAGCCAATCGCTGACGGAGTAAAACTATTTACAAAAGAACCTATCCGCCCTTTAACCGCCTCCCCCATTCTTTTTCTCCTCGCCCCAATGTTAGCCCTCACCCTAGCCCTTACCCTATGAGCCCCTCTTCCCATGCCCTACCCCATCCTAGATCTAAACCTAGGAATTCTTTTTATTTTAGCATTATCTAGTTTAGCAGTGTATTCTATCCTAGGTTCAGGTTGAGCCTCCAATTCAAAATATGCCCTCATCGGAGCCCTCCGAGCTGTAGCTCAAACTATTTCATATGAAGTTAGCCTAGGACTGATCCTTTTAAACACAATCATTTTTACAGGCGGCTTCACCCTACAAACTTTCAGCACAGCCCAAGAAGCTACTTGGCTCCTACTACCAGCCTGACCTTTAGCCGCAATATGATATATTTCAACACTAGCAGAGACTAACCGAGCGCCCTTCGACTTAACTGAAGGAGAATCAGAACTAGTCTCTGGCTTTAACGTAGAATATGCAGGAGGCCCTTTTGCCCTATTTTTCCTGGCAGAATACGCAAATATTCTCCTTATAAATACCCTTTCCGCCACCCTCTTCTTAGGCGCATCCCACATTCCCACCACCCCTGAACTAACAGCCATAAATTTAATAACAAAAGCAGCCCTCCTTTCCTTATTATTTCTTTGAGTCCGAGCCTCATACCCCCGATTTCGATACGACCAGCTAATACACTTGATCTGAAAAAACTTCCTTCCACTCACATTAGCCTTAGTTATTTGACACCTCGCACTTCCCATCGCACTTGCTGGCCTCCCTCCTCAGATCTAAGTGCGGAGCCGTGCCTGAAGTAAAGGGCCACTTTGATAGAGTGAATCATGAGGGTTAAAGCCCCTCCAGCTCCTTAGAAAGAAGGGACTCGAACCCTAACTAAAGAGATCAAAACTCTTAGTGCTTCCATTACACCACTTCCTAAGTAAAGTCAGCTAACCAAGCTTTTGGGCCCATACCCCAAGCATGTAGGTTAAATCCCTACCTTTACTAATGAACCCATTTATCTTAGCTACCCTTTTATTTAGCCTGGGACTAGGAACCACCATTACATTTGCAAGCTCCCACTGACTTCTCGCCTGGATAGGCTTAGAAATCAATACCCTTGCCATCCTCCCTCTTATAGCCCAACAACACCACCCCCGAGCAGTTGAGGCCACCACAAAATATTTTCTCACCCAAGCCACAGGAGCAGCAACCCTACTATTTGCTAGCACTTCTAACGCATGACTAACAGGACAATGAGATATTTTACAAATATACCACCCCATCCCAACCACCATTGCCATCCTTGCCCTCTCCTTAAAAGTAGGCCTTGCCCCGCTACACACATGGTTACCTGAAGTACTCCAAGGATTAGACTTAACTACAGGACTTATTTTATCCACCTGACAAAAACTAGCACCCTTCGCCTTACTTCTTCAAATTCAACCCACCAACCCCGCAATTTTAATCATTCTTGGTGTTACCTCAACTCTTATTGGCGGCTGGGGTGGACTCAACCAAACACAACTCCGAAAAATTATAGCATACTCCTCCACAGCACACCTAGGCTGAATAATCCTTGTTCTCCAGTTCTCCCCCTCCTTGACCCTCCTAACCCTCATAACATATCTGATTATAACATCTTCAACATTCCTTGTATTTAAATTAAACAAGTCAACAAACATTAATATGCTGGCCACCTCTTGAGCAAAAGCCCCCGCACTAACCACCCTTACCCCCCTTATTCTCCTATCTTTAGGAGGTCTTCCCCCCCTAACAGGCTTTATACCAAAGTGGCTCATTCTCCAAGAATTAACTAAGCAAGACCTAGCACCCATTGCTACACTAGCTGCCCTCACTGCCCTATTAAGCCTATATTTCTACCTACGATTAACTTACGCTATGACCCTCACCCTCTCCCCTAATAACATCACAGGCCTGGCCCCCTGACGTCTCCCCTCCTCACAACTGACACTTCCAATTGCTATCCTAACCACCACAACAATCTGCCTGCTTCCCCTTACCCCCACTCTACTAACCCTTCTAATCCCATAAGAGGCTTAGGATAACACTAGACCGAGGACCTTCAAAGCCCTTAGTGGGAGTGGAAATCTCCCAGCCCCTGATAAAACTTGCGGGATACTAACCCACATCTTCTGCATGCAAAGCAGACACTTTAATTAAGCTAAAGCCTTCTAGACAGGTAGGCTTCGATCCTACAAACTCTTAGTTAACAGCTAAGCGCCCAAACCAGCGAGCATCTATCTAACTTTTCTCCGCCTACTTAAAACACAAAATTGTAGGCGGAGAAAAGCCCCGGCAAACGTCTAGCTTGCTTCTTTAGATTTGCAATCTAATATGTTAAAACACCTCAAGGCTTGGTAAAAAGAGGAATTAAACCTCTGTCTATGGGGCTACAATCCACCGCTTAAACATTCAGCCATCTTACCTGTGGCCATCACACGTTGATTTTTCTCGACCAATCACAAAGACATTGGCACCCTTTATCTTGTATTTGGTGCCTGAGCCGGTATAGTAGGAACCGCCCTCAGCCTGCTTATTCGAGCTGAGCTAAGCCAGCCAGGGGCCCTACTCGGCGATGATCAAATTTATAACGTAATTGTTACAGCACATGCTTTCGTAATAATTTTCTTTATAGTAATACCAATTATGATTGGTGGCTTCGGAAACTGACTCATTCCACTTATAATTGGTGCCCCGGACATGGCATTCCCTCGAATGAATAATATAAGCTTCTGGCTTCTCCCCCCATCCTTCCTGCTTCTTTTAGCCTCCTCCGGAGTAGAAGCCGGAGCTGGTACTGGTTGAACGGTCTACCCGCCTCTAGCCGGGAATCTAGCCCACGCAGGCGCATCCGTGGATTTAACCATCTTCTCGCTACATCTAGCAGGGATCTCATCAATCCTAGGGGCAATTAATTTTATTACAACAATTATTAACATAAAACCTCCAGCTATCTCCCAATACCAAACACCTTTATTTGTATGAGCTGTTCTAATTACGGCAGTCCTACTACTCCTGTCTCTCCCCGTCCTTGCCGCCGGTATTACAATACTTTTAACAGATCGTAATCTCAATACTACTTTCTTTGACCCGGCCGGAGGGGGAGATCCCATTCTCTACCAACACCTATTCTGATTCTTTGGTCATCCAGAAGTTTATATTTTGATTCTCCCTGGCTTTGGAATAATCTCCCACATTGTTGCATACTATTCTGGGAAAAAAGAACCATTCGGCTATATGGGCATGGTTTGGGCTATGATGGCAATTGGACTCCTGGGGTTTATTGTGTGAGCACATCATATGTTTACGGTAGGCATGGATGTAGATACACGTGCATATTTTACATCTGCCACTATAATCATTGCAATCCCTACTGGTGTTAAGGTCTTTAGCTGACTGGCCACACTTCACGGAGGGTCTATTAAATGAGAGACTCCTCTTCTATGAGCGCTTGGTTTTATCTTCCTTTTCACAGTAGGGGGTCTAACAGGGATCGTCCTAGCCAACTCTTCACTAGACATTGTTCTGCATGATACATACTACGTAGTTGCCCACTTCCACTACGTACTTTCAATAGGAGCCGTCTTTGCCATTGTAGCCGCTTTTGTTCACTGGTTCCCGCTATTTACAGGCTATACCTTACACAGTACTTGAACAAAAATCCACTTTGGTATTATGTTCGTAGGCGTAAATCTTACCTTCTTTCCCCAACACTTCCTGGGGCTAGCCGGAATACCTCGTCGGTATTCAGACTACCCAGATGCCTACGCCCTATGAAACACTGTTTCTTCTATTGGTTCTATAATTTCACTTGTAGCAGTGATTATATTCCTATTTATTATCTGAGAAGCATTTGCCTCTAAACGTGAGATTTTAGCAGTAGAACTAACTATAACTAATGTAGAATGACTTCACGGCTGCCCCCCACCATACCACACATTTGAGGAGCCCGCATTTGTACAAATCCAATCACACTAAACGAGAAAGGGAGGAGTTGAACCCCCGTATGATGGTTTCAAGCCAACCACATAACCGTTCTGTCACTTTCTTTATGAGACACTGGTAGAACGCGGCGAAGACGCCGCCTTGTTCAAGGCGGAGATGCGGGTTCAAACCCCGCGTGCCTCAAACCCCAACAGAACCTATAAGGTATGACTTTACAATCATAAAAATACCCAACCATCGCCCGACTTAAAAGACACTAGTAGAATGTGATAATGACACCGCCTTGTTCAAGGCGGGGATGCGGGTTTGAACCCCGCGTGTCTTAAGCCCCAACTAAGATTGTACAAATACCCCAACCATCACCTGATTTCCGAGACACTGGTAGAACGCGGCGAAGACGCCGCCTTGTTCAAGGCGGAGATGCGGGTTCAAACCCCGCGTGCCTCAAACCCCAACAAAAAATTGTAGGGATACCCCCAACCATCGCCCGATTTATGAGACACTGGTAGAACGCGGCGAAGACGCCGCCTTGTTCAAGGCGGAGATGCGGGTTCAAACCCCGCGTGCCTCAAACCCCAACAGAACCTATAAGGTATGACTTTACAATCATAAAAATACCCAACCATCACCCGATTTATGAGACACTGGTAGAACGCGGCGAAGACGCCGCCTTGTTCAAGGCGGAGATGCGGGTTCAAACCCCGCGTGCCTCATACCCCAACAGAACCTATAAGGTATGACTTTACAATCATAAAAATACCCAACCATCACCCGATTTATGAGACACTGGTAGAACGCGGCGAAGACGCCGCCTTGTTCAAGGCGGAGATGCGGGTTCAAACCCCGCGTGTCTCAAACCACAAATGGCACATCCAGCGCAACTAGGCTTACAAGATGCAACTTCACCAGTTATAGAGGAACTCCTACACTTTCATGACCATGCCTTAATAATTGTATTTCTTATTAGCACATTAGTTCTTTATATTATTGTGGCTATAGTTTCCACTAATTTAACCAATAAATACATTTTAGATTCTCAAGAAATTGAAATTATCTGGACAATCCTCCCTGCAGTAGTCCTCATTCTTATTGCACTTCCCTCTCTCCGCATCCTTTATCTAATAGACGAAATTAATGACCCCCACATTACAATTAAAGCTATGGGCCACCAATGGTACTGAAGCTATGAGTACACCGATTACGAAGACCTTGGGTTTGATTCATATATAATTCCCACACAAGATCTAACCCCTGGCCAATTCCGCCTTCTAGAAGCTGACCACCGTATGGTGGTACCCCTAGACTCCCCTGTCCGAGTCCTGGTCTCTGCTGAGGATGTTCTTCATTCATGAGCAGTACCAGCTCTCGGTGTTAAAATGGACGCTGTTCCAGGTCGTCTAAACCAAACAGCTTTTATCACATCCCGACCGGGGGTGTTTTATGGACAATGCTCAGAAATCTGCGGCGCAAATCACAGCTTTATGCCAATTGTAGTTGAAGTTGTTCCCCTGGAACATTTCGAAAACTGATCCTCATTCATACTTCAAGACGCCTCGCTAAGAAGCTAAACAAGGAGTAGCGCTAGCCTTTTAAGCTAGAAATTGGTGGCTACCGACCACCCTTAACGACATGCCCCAACTCCTCCCACTACCCTGATTCGGAACACTACTCTTTGCCTGAGTGGTGTTTTTAGCCTTTTTTCCCAAAAAAGTGATAGCCCACACTTTTCCCTACCAACCTGCACCCCTTAAATCTAAAAAACTAGAAAAAACCTCCTGAAACTGACCCTGAGTGTAAGCTTTTTTGATCAATTTATAAGCACAACATACCTTGGGATTCCCTTAATTGCACTAGCACTTACTTTCCCTACCGTCCTTTACCCTACACTCTCAACTCGATGGCTAAACAATCGTCTTCTTACTCTACAAAGCGCTTTTATTAGCCGCTTCACCCACCAACTGCTTCTCCCCCTAAATGTAGGAGGGCATAAATGAGCCGCCCTTCTGGCATCCCTAATGCTTTTTTTAATTTCACTAAACATGCTCGGGCTCCTGCCTTACACTTTCACCCCTACAGCCCAACTATCCCTTAACCTAGGATTTGCAGTCCCCCTCTGACTAGCAACTGTCATTATTGGAATGAAAAACCAACCAAATCATGCCCTAGGCCACCTCCTCCCAGAAGGAACCCCCAACCTCTTGATCCCTATACTTATTATCATCGAAACAATTAGCCTATTCATCCGACCTTTAGCATTAGGCGTACGACTAACTGCTAACCTCACAGCCGGCCACCTGCTCATTCAATTAATTTCTACAGCCGCATTTGTTCTCCTACCACTAATGCCCGCCGTAGCTATCCTCACAGCAACAGTTCTAGTTTTACTCACACTCTTAGAAGTCGCCGTAGCAATAATTCAAGCCTACGTATTTGTACTGCTACTAACACTTTACCTACAAGAAAACATCTAATGGCACATCAAGCACACGCATATCATATAGTTGACCCAAGCCCTTGACCCCTGACAGGCGCAGTTGCTGCCTTATTAATAACCTCAGGACTTGCAATTTGATTCCACTTCCACTCTACAACGCTTATTGTATTAGGCACAATCCTTCTCCTCTTAACAATGTATCAATGATGACGGGATATCGTCCGAGAGGGTACATTTCAAGGCCATCATACACCCCCAGTACAGAAAGGTCTTCGATATGGTATAATTCTTTTCATTACATCAGAAGTCTTCTTCTTCCTGGGCTTTTTCTGGGCCTTTTACCACTCAAGCCTCGCCCCTACCCCTGAACTAGGAGGCTGCTGACCTCCTACAGGAATTACTACCCTAGACCCCTTTGAAGTTCCCCTGCTCAACACAGCCGTACTCCTTGCATCTGGGGTAACAGTTACCTGAGCCCATCACAGCATTATAGAAGGAGAGCGAAAACAAGCCATTCAATCCCTTACATTTACAATTCTTCTAGGCTTCTACTTCACATTTTTACAAGCCATAGAGTACTATGAAGCCCCCTTCACAATTGCAGACGGCGTTTATGGCTCAACCTTCTTTGTGGCCACTGGCTTCCACGGCCTACATGTAATCATCGGCTCCACTTTCTTAGCCGTGTGCCTACTTCGGCAAGTCCAATATCACTTTACATCCGAACACCACTTTGGATTCGAAGCAGCCGCCTGATACTGACATTTCGTAGACGTTGTCTGACTTTTCCTATACATCTCCATCTATTGATGAGGCTCGTAATCTTTCTAGTATTAAATTAAGTATAAGTGACTTCCAATCACCCGGTCTTGGTTAAACCCCAAGGAAAGATAATGAACCTAGTTTCAACTGTTATTACTATTGCTCTCTCCCTATCAATTGCTCTAGCCATCCTATCCTTCTGACTGCCCCAAATGAACCCAGACTATGAAAAACTATCACCTTATGAGTGTGGCTTTGACCCCCTAGGAACAGCCCGACTTCCGTTCTCCCTACGATTTTTTCTCGTCGCTATTCTATTTCTCCTATTTGACCTAGAGATTGCTCTTCTACTTCCACTTCCCTGGGGGGACCAACTAGCCTCCCCTACACTCACTTTCTTATGAGCCTCCGTTGTTCTGACCCTCCTCACCTTAGGACTAGTCTATGAATGACTCCAAGGCGGCCTAGACTGAGCCGAATCGGCGATTAGTTTAAACAAAACTTTTGATTTCGGCTCAAACACTTATGGTTAAATCCCATAATCCCCTAATGACTCCCGTGCACTTTGCTTTCTCAACCGCTTTCATACTAGGCCTCACAGGCCTGGCATTCCACCGAACCCACCTCCTCTCTGCCCTACTCTGTTTAGAAGGCATAATACTCTCCCTCTTTATTGCCCTCTCCCTCTGAACTATCCAACTAGACTCCACAAGCTTCTGCACAGCCCCAATATTGCTTCTGGCTTTCTCAGCCTGTGAAGCAAGCGCAGGACTTGCCCTACTAGTAGCAACAGCTCGTACTCATGGAACCGACCATCTTAAAAGCCTCAACCTATTACAATGTTAAAAATTCTCATCCCCACCCTAATGCTTGTCCCCACTGCCTGACTAGCCCCAGCCAAATGGCTTTGACCTACAACACTCACCCACAGTATATTAATTGCACTAATCAGTCTTTCATGATTAAAACACCCAATAGAAACAGGCTGATCTACCCTTAACCTATTTATAGCCACAGACCTCTTATCCACCCCCTTACTAGTTCTTACATGCTGACTCCTCCCCTTAATAATTCTAGCTAGCCAAAATCACACAGCAACCGAACCAATCAACCGCCAACGCATATATATTTCATTATTAACATCCCTTCAAATCTTCCTTATTCTAGCTTTTGGCGCAACCGAATTAATTATATTCTATGTTATGTTTGAATCAACCCTTATTCCAACCCTAATTCTCATCACTCGATGAGGTAACCAAACAGAGCGCCTTAACGCAGGAGTTTACTTCTTATTTTATACCCTAGCAGGCTCCCTTCCCCTGCTCGTAGCCCTCCTACTCCTACAAAACTACACCGGTACACTCTCCTTGCTCACCCTACCATTCTCCCACCCCCTCCATCTTTCATCTGGCGCCGATAAACTATGATGAGCAGGATGCCTGTTAGCATTTCTTGTTAAAATGCCACTATATGGCGTACACCTCTGATTACCAAAAGCACATGTAGAAGCTCCTGTTGCAGGCTCAATAGTCCTTGCCGCAGTTCTCCTAAAGCTAGGCGGTTACGGAATAATGCGAATAATAATTATACTAGACCCGCTGACCAAAGAGCTGAGCTACCCTTTTCTTATCTTCGCACTATGAGGTGTAATTATAACAAGCTCAATCTGCCTCCGCCAAACCGACCTAAAATCTCTAATCGCATACTCCTCAGTAAGCCATATGGGTTTGGTAGTTGGAGGAATTCTCATCCAAACCCCCTGAGGATTTACAGGAGCCTTGATTCTCATAATTGCCCACGGATTAACATCCTCTGCCCTTTTCTGTCTAGCCAACACAAACTACGAACGAACACACAGCCGAACCATGCTCCTAGCACGCGGACTGCAAATCATCCTGCCCTTAATAACAGCTTGATGATTTATTGCTAGTCTCGCCAACCTTGCACTCCCCCCGTTACCCAACTTAATAGGTGAGCTAATGATTATTACCTCCCTATTCAACTGATCTTGATGAACAATTATTTTAACTGGGGGAGGGACCCTCATCACTGCCAGTTATTCTCTTTATATGTTCTTAATGACCCAACGTGGCCCCCTCCCCTCACACATTATTGGCCTCGACCCCTCCCACTCACGAGAACACCTACTCATAGCCCTTCACCTCCTGCCCCTCCTCCTCCTTACCCTTAAACCTGAACTAATCTGAGGTTGGGCCAGCTGTAGATATAGTTTGAACTAAAACATTAGATTGTGATTCTAAAAATAGGGGTTAAAATCCCCTTTTCCACCGAGGAAGGTTCGCTAACAGATGGACCCTGCTAAGTTTCATCACCCCGGTTGAACTCCGGGACTGTCCCCGTAAACCCCACTCCCAAAGGATAATAGTTCATCCATCGGTCTTAGGAACCGAAAACTCTTGGTGCAACTCCAAGTGGTAGTTATGCACGCCCCTTCCATAATTATAACCTCAAGCCTACTTATGATTTTCTCCCTACTAATATTTCCAGTACTAACAACCCTTAACCCCGCTCCTCAAAAAGAAGGCTGAGCCCTCACACATGTAAAAACAGCTGTAAAACTGGCTTTTTTTGTTAGCCTCCTTCCCCTCTTCTTATTTCTCAATGAGGGGGTAGAAACCATCGCCTCCTCATCAAACTGAATGAGCACATTAGCCTTTGATGTTAACCTTAGCCTAAAATTTGACCACTATTCCATCATTTTTACACCCGTCGCCCTCTATGTCACATGGTCAATTCTAGAATTTGCCTCTTGATATATACATGCCGACCCTAACATAAACCGATTCTTTAAATACCTTTTAGTTTTCCTAATCGCAATAATTATCCTAGTTACAGCAAACAACCTCTTTCAACTCTTTATCGGGTGAGAGGGGGTCGGAATTATATCATTCCTCCTAATTGGCTGATGGCATGGCCGAGCAGACGCAAATACCGCAGCCCTGCAAGCAGTGATTTACAACCGGGTCGGGGACATCGGCCTAATCTTCGCGATGGCATGAATAGTCTCCCACCTTAATTCATGAGAACTACAACAAATTTTTTCAATCGCCAAAAACTTTGACCTTACTTATCCACTCCTCGGACTAATCGTAGCTGCCACAGGCAAATCTGCCCAGTTCGGACTGCACCCGTGGCTCCCCGCTGCCATGGAAGGCCCCACACCAGTATCTGCCCTACTCCACTCCAGCACTATGGTTGTGGCAGGAATTTTTTTATTAGTACGAATAAGCCCTCTTTTAGAAAATAATTCTACTGCCCTCACTACCTGCCTATGTCTTGGAGCCCTCACCACACTATTTACAGCCACATGCGCCTTAACCCAAAACGACATCAAAAAAATTGTTGCATTCTCTACATCTAGTCAACTAGGCCTAATAATAGTAACAATTGGGCTAAACCAACCCCAACTGGCATTTCTTCACATCTGTACCCATGCCTTTTTTAAAGCTATACTCTTTTTATGCTCCGGCTCTATTATTCATAGCCTTAATGACGAACAAGACATTCGCAAAATAGGAGGCATACACCACCTCACCCCCTTTACTTCCGCTTGTCTTACTATTGGAAGCCTAGCCCTCACAGGCACCCCCTTCCTAGCCGGCTTCTTCTCTAAAGACGCCATTATTGAAGCCCTCAACACCTCATACCTTAACGCCTGGGCCCTTACCTTAACCCTCCTAGCCACCTCCTTCACAGCTATCTATAGCTTACGCATTGTTTACTTCGTCTCAATAGGCCGCCCCCGCTTTAATGCACTCTCCCCGATCAACGAAAACAACCCTGCAGTCCTAAACCCAATTAAACGTCTAGCCTGAGGGAGCATTGTAGCCGGCCTTCTAATCACCTCTAACCTACTTCCATTAAAAACACCAGTAATATCAATACCCCTTATGCTCAAACTAGCCGCCCTAACCGTAACAATCTTAGGACTAATAATTGCCCTGGAACTCGCAGCCCTAACAAGCAAACAATTTAAACCTGCCCCCTACCTCCCCCCCTTCCGCTTCTCAAATATGCTCGGCTTTTTTCCCATAATCCTTCATCGCTTCCCCCCTGCAATAAGCCTCGGCATGGGTCAATCTATCGCGAGCCAGATAATTGACCAAACCTGGTTAGAAAAAACAGGCCCCAAAGCTACAGCCAAGCTCAACAATCCCCTCATTACCTCAACAAGTAACGCCCAACGAGGCCTAGTAAAGACATACCTCCTCTTCTTCCTCCTTACCCTTGTATTTTCCCTAGTAGTCTTCTTTATTTAAATAGCCCGAAGAGCACCACGACTCAACCCTCGAGTCAACTCTAGAACCACAAACAGAGCCAAAAGAAGAACCACAGCAGCCAAAACTAGCATTCATCCCCCCTCAGAATACATTACTGCCACTCCCCCATCATCTACCCGAAAAACATGAAAGGGCCCCCCCTCATCGGCTGACCCAGATAGACCGCCGATCCACTCACGTCAAAACTTACTAGAGACCCCCACTACAACAGCCATATAACAGCACATGTAAGCCATGACCGTTGAGTCCATTCAAGACTCTGGATAAGGCTCTGCGGCTAAAGCCGCAGAGTAAGCAAATACAACCAATATACCCCCCAGGTAAATTAAAAAAAGAATCAAAGCCAAAAAGGGGCTTCCATATTCCACAAGAACCCCGCATCCCACCCCTGCCACCATCACCAGCCCGAAGGCACCAAAAAAAGGAGAAGGATTAGAAGCAACCGCAATCGCCCCTACGATTCAACAAAATAAAAAACAAATAATAGTAAAGCACATAATTTCTGCCAGGGCTCTAACCAGGACTTATGGCTTGAAAAACCATCGTTGTTATTCAACTACAAAAATGTTACTATGGCCAGCCTCCGCAAAACGCACCCCCTCCTAAAAATCGCAAACGACGCACTAGTAGACCTTCCAGCCCCCTCCAACATCTCAGTCTGATGAAATTTCGGCTCACTACTAGGACTATGCCTTATTGCACAAATCCTCACAGGCCTGTTCTTAGCCATACACTATACATCAGATATTGCCACAGCCTTTTCATCCGTCGCCCATATCTGCCGAGACGTAAATTACGGCTGATTAATCCGTAATATACATGCCAACGGAGCCTCCTTTTTCTTTATTTGCATTTATGCCCACATCGGACGAGGTCTTTATTACGGTTCCTACCTCTACAAAGAAACCTGAAATATTGGAGTTATTCTGCTCCTCCTAGTAATAATAACAGCCTTCGTTGGCTATGTACTCCCCTGAGGACAAATATCTTTCTGAGGAGCTACCGTTATTACCAACCTCCTATCTGCTTTCCCCTATATTGGAAATGACTTAGTTCAATGAATTTGAGGCGGTTTCTCCGTTGATAATGCCACTCTTACCCGCTTTTTTGCATTCCACTTCCTATTTCCCTTCGTAATTGCGGCCGCTACACTTCTTCACCTCCTCTTTCTTCATGAATCAGGCTCAAATAATCCCTTAGGACTCAACTCCGACGCAGACAAAATCTCCTTCCACCCATACTTTTCATACAAAGACCTATTAGGATTTGCAGCATTACTACTCACACTCACATGCCTAGCACTTTTCACACCCAACTTGTTAGGGGACCCAGACAATTTTACACCAGCCAACCCCCTTGTGACCCCACCCCACATTAAACCCGAATGATACTTCCTATTCGCTTACGCCATTCTGCGATCAATCCCTAATAAATTAGGCGGAGTCCTCGCACTTCTAGCCTCAATTCTAGTGCTCATACTAGTCCCAATCCTCCACACTTCCAAACAACGAGCCCTAACCTTCCGCCCTCTGACCCAGTTCCTATTCTGAGTCTTAATTGCCGATGTAGTAATTCTTACCTGAATCGGGGGTATACCCGTAGAACACCCCTTTATTATTATTGGCCAAATTGCATCCGTCCTATACTTCTCACTCTTCTTATTCTTAATACCAGCAGCAGGATGAGCTGAAAATAAAGTCCTTGAATGGCAATGTACTGATAGTTCAGAGACTAGAACGCCGGTCTTGTAAGCCGGATGTCGAAGGTTAAAATCCTCCTTAGTACTCAAAAAGAGGAGATTCTAACTCCTACCTCTAACTCCCAAAGCTAGAATTCTAAACTAAACTACTCTTTGAACACGCAGATAGTATAATACTATACTTCATAATTGTATAGACTAATCCACATATGTAATGTTTTACAACCATCTTACTGAACGTAAACCATTACTCCATTGATAATAAAAAAGAAGTAAGGACATAATGAGTAATAATGAATAAACCAACAACACTTAAGTTTGCACATATATATATATATATATATATATATTTATTTATATCTATACATGTAGGTTATGTTTTATAACCAGAATAATGAATGTAACCTTTACTCGTTGGTAATATTAAACGAAATATATAACTAATAAAACATAAATGTAATGATTTATAGGATCAATTACCACATACTTGAACATATATGGACCTCACTCACAACATGCTATTAAATGCCAAATACTTGCGCAGTAAGAACCGACCAACCAACAGTTACCGACACATGATCTTATTGAAGGTGAGAGACAATAATTGTGGGGGTCACACATAATGAATTATTCCTGGCATTTGGTTCCTACTTCAGGGTCATAAAATCGGTAACACTCCCCAAAGATTTATTGACGCTTACATAAGTTAATGGTGGTAAACAGTTAATCCGTTACCCAGCAAGCCGAGCATTTATTCCAGAGTGTAAGGGGTTTTTCTTTTTTCTTTTCCCTTTCAATAGACATTTCACAGTGTAAAAAATCTAATTAATTTAGGTAGCACATACTTCCTGCTTTCGGTAAAAGATAAGAATGTTAAAAACACAACTCATCTAAAACCACATAACTGATTTCAAGAGCATAAATAATATAATTATACTCGAAACATGCCTATGAGATACCCCCGGGTTTTTATCCGTTAAACCCCCCCTACCCCCCCTAAATCCCTAAACCCCTAAACCCCTAAACCCCTGAGATCCTTAACACTCCTATAAACCCCCGGAAATAGGAAGAATCCCAAGTAGTTTCTGTAATAAGATTAAAAATTAAAATGTAATTATTATAATATTGTAATAATTT